TTTTACTAATTTCATCTGCACGAATAGTTACCATGAAAATTTCTTAATTTAATTTTTTTTTTAGAAGAAAAAAAATAATGCCTATACTCTATAGTAAAATAGAAAGACTAATCAATTATTTTTTTTCTTTCATCGACCCAAACATTCCAATATTAGCATTGACAGTACGCAAATGTAACTCGTTGTTCAAGCAACTATTTAGAGTTCCTAGAGCTCCCTGTAAGGCTTGTTGTAAAACGCGTTGTCGGACTTGATTAATCACTCTTTGTTGTTCAAAATGAATGGCTTCGTTTTTGTAATTGTCTAATTGTTCCAAAGTCGTATAAATTGAATTAATTAAATTCAGTTTTTCTTGTTCTATTTCAGAATAGCCATTCACACGAAACCGATCTGCTTCCGTTTCTACTTTCCTTAAGCGAGCCTGGGCCCTTTCCAGCTGTTCAATGGCCCCTTCTCGTAGTTCTTCTGAATTTCGAATAGTTCTCAAGATTCTCTGTTTTCGATTATCTAATAAATCACTTAATGAAAGTAGACTCTCTTTTCATTCATTTCAAAATGTCTATGATCTCTTCCCGAACCAAACATGAATCTTTCGATTCATTTGGCTCTCACACTCAATTACTTATCGGAAATTTCCCTATTTTTTTTATGTAATGAGCCTATCCTCTCCTCTATATTTATATTTTTCAAATATTTAAAACAATTAGTAATCTAAGACCAGAATATTCGGAGGACTCTTCTGACCAAACAAATATATATGTCAGCAAAGTTGTTTTTTCTTCAAATCCAAAGAATTCTTATTAATTAATTTATCCATAGGTCATCTATTACGCATTGTATAAAAGGGAGGACCTTTTTCACCCTTAAAGTAAAGAGGATTCAAGCCATTTTATCGACATGAGTGTTTTATATCGAATAATTTTATCGAAACCATTTCATTTCTGTATTAACATAGTGGTAGAAAGAGTACTACATTGCGTCTAGACTTCAAACTATTCGCTTTAACCATGGTAATAGTCCATCCAATATTATTGGTTAATAGAGAATCAAAGTGGATTTACCAATAAATTACGAAATGCTATGGTTCTTAAATATTTTTTCTTAAATTATTGAAAAAATTTAATTAATTCAGAAGTAATTCGTGGTATTATGCACATTTTCTTAGTTATAACGAAAAATGTGCAGTTTGGTTGGATCCAATCTATTCTTTGAAATAAACAACCCGCACACACTCCCTTTCCAAAAAAAACCAATACACCTAACACTACACTTAGATTTATTGGATTTGTTGCTAAAATATCGGTATTAAACCCGAAACTTCCGGCGAATGGCCAGTAGCCCAAACAAAGGAAAGAATCGGTTATATTTTTCATATGATCTCATCTCCTCTTATGAATAGACTAATTATCTTTCTACGATTCCTATTTTTTATTTTATTTCTTAAATTCTTTTTTATATTTATTTCTTATTTTATGTGAAATTTTTATTATTTATAATGAAAATTTCATACTATACCTTACTAATAATTAATACTAATAATTAATATTAATTATTAGTAATTCAAAATAGAATAATAAAAAAAATAATACGAATGTTAATATATATATTATTTTAATTCTATATATTCTTTGAATTGTTCCATCAATTGGAAGATTTCCTATAAGAATGATACTTATTCGAATTAGATACCAGTTCTTATGTCAATTGCTAAATCTCTATAGTTTTAACACTTTCGAAAAATTTTCTTAAAAAAAGGGGGTTCGTTGGACTAAAAAAGAAAAGAAGGCAAATCAGTATATGAATTCTTCACCCTTCAATTAGTCCTTCACCTGTGTTCTTGCCCGAACGAATAATTGTAGGAGTGAAATCACAATATAATTTGAAAAAGCAAGACCAGCAAAGCAAATCCACAGAAAAAGGATATTTCTTTTTTTTTCGAGTTTTTTAGGATTATTTTTAGGATTATAGGATTAAACAAAAGGATTAGCAAATAAAAGTGCTAATGCTACAACCAGCCCATAAATTGTTAAAGCTTCCATAAAAGCCAGACTAAGCAATAAAGTACCCCGTATTTTTCCCTCTGCCTCTGGTTGTCGTGCAATCCCTTCTACAGCTTGCCCTGCAGCAGTGCCTTGACCAACCCCAGGTCCAATAGAAGCAAGCCCTACAGCCAAGCCAGCAGCAATAACGGAAGCAGCAGAAATAATTGGATTCATAATAAGTTCCTCGTAACCTAAATAAAAAATAAAGAAATAGTTAATGATATAATCAACGAATAAATTAAGACTTAATTATGCAATTACCAAGATTTATTCAGTTAAAGTAATTAAGAAGAATTCCTAATTGAAATAGTAATTGTTATTGAATTATATGAATTACTTCGAAATTTCTTTTTTCGTTTCTACCTATCTAGTTTTTTTGGAACTATCTATAACCTTTATTCTTATCTTAACTTAAGTTTTGAACCATTCTTTTAATTCTTCGTTTTTATTGCATTTTTTTAGTCATTGAATATTGCATTCACAATTAGAGATGAAAGGGAAGTACTTTGTTTTTTTAATCCCTATAGAAATTGACACTATAGAAATTGACAGTAGTAGTGGGGTAATTTTAGATATATTGTTAGTTCATATATAATATCACATATACAGAGGTTTCTTCTATGCTGTAAACCAACTATTTGTGTTTTAGATTCAATCAGATTCGAAATCCTTTTTTGAAACCTCCAAAACAAAGAAAGAGTTGTCTTATAGTGATTAGATTCTATACATCCTGTTTGATCCCCCTCACTCCTACTCTATTTTTTTTTATTTATTATTGCCATTTTTTTGAATGTCTTTATATATATTTATTGATGTTTCCTAAGTAGGTTATCTTGAGCCACAATATATGTGCGGCAAACTAAATGAAAAAAACTATTTTTTTTTCTAAAAAATAGTCAATGATGGCCTTCCATGGATTCACCTATATAAGCCGCAGCTAAAGTAGCAAAAATTAGAGCTTGAATACCGCTTGTAAATAATCCAAGGAACATGACAGGTATAGGAACTACTAAAGGTACTAAAGAAACAAGAACAACAACTACTAATTCATCAGCTAGTATATTTCCGAAAAGTCGAAAACTAAGTGATAAGGGTTTTGTGAAATCTTCTAAGATGTTAATCGGTAAAAGGATTGGAGTTGGTTGGATGTATTTACTAAAATACGCTAATCCTTTTTTTGAAAGCCCCGCATAGAAATATGCAACTGACGTAAGTAAAGCTAATGCAACGGTAGTATTTATATCATTTGTGGGTGCAGCTAACTCCCCATGAGGTAATTGTATGATTTTCCAAGGCAAAAGAGCCCCTGACCAATTAGAAACAAAAATAAATAGAAACATAGTTCCAATAAATGGAACCCACGGACCATATTCTTCACCAATTTGAGTTTTGCTCACGTCTCGAATGAATTCGAGAACATATTCAAAGAAATTCTGACCAAAAGTCGGAATGGTTTGCAGATTTCGAATAACTAGAATGGCTGAAACTAGCAAGATAGCAATTACAACCCAAGAAGTAATAAGTACTTGGGCATGCACTTGGAAACTCCCTATTTGCCAATAGAAATGTTGCCCAACTTCCACAGCAGATATATCATATAATTTTTTTAATGTGTTGATAGAACATAATAAAACATTCATATTGTCCTGCCCTCTAAAAAATAAGAACTTGAAAGGGAATTATTTTAATTCAAACATCTCCTTTCCTTTTTGATTTTGAATACTACGACTAATCACATATAATTTTCGTTTGTTCTTTTTGTATATTTTTTTTTTGTCCAATTTTGTACTAGTATAGTAACCTATTTCATAAATCTATGAGTTGCTCCAATCAACTCAAATAATTTTCTTATCTTACTTATTATTAATCAAGAATTTCGTATATAGCTAGAACGACCCTCACAAATTGCAAATACTAATTTATTAAGAATTAATCGAATTGAGGCTATAGCATCATCATTAGCTGGAATCGAAATATCGGCGAGGTCAGGGTCACAATTTGTATCGATTAAACAAATTGTTGGAATTTCCAAAGTTATACATTCTCGAAGAGCCGTATATTCTTCTTGTTGATCGACGATTATTACAATATCAGGTAACCCCGTCATATATTTAATGCCGCCGAGATATGTTTCCAAATGAGCTAATTGTCTCTTCAATATAGCAGCATCCCTTTTTGGAAAACAATTCAGTCTCCCCGTCTTTTGTTGCGTTCTCAAGTCCCTGAACTTTTGAAGTCGTGTTTCTGTAGTATACCAATTCGTTAACATACCGCCGAGCCATTTTTTATTAACATAATGACACCGAGCTCTTATTGCAGCCCGCGCTACTGAATCCGCTGCTTTTTTTTTTGTACCAACAATTAAGAATTGTTTTCCCATACTTGCTGCATCAAAAACTAAATCACAAGCTTCTGATAAAAACCGAGCAGTTCTAATAAGATTTGTAATATGAATACCCTTACGTTTTGCAGATATATAAGGTGACATTTTAGGATTCCATTTTCTAGTACCGTGGCCAAAATGAACTCCTGCTTCCATCATCTCTTCCAAAATTATGTTCCAATATCTTTTTGTCATTTATATTAATCCCCCACTTTTCTTTCATTTCCAATTTTTTAATTTTTTTTTTTGGAAATGAAAGAAAGAGACCTGGTATATTGAAATAGAAATAAATAAGTGTTCCGAAGGAACCTTTTATTCTACCGAAGATTGGCCATTGATACATGATCAGGACTTTTTTTTCTATTTAATATGATTATTTTCTTTATTTTATTACCTTTTTTATTACAAAAAAAAATCACGGAATTATTAAATCCTAGATTGCTCCGATGTATCGCAAAAATTCTTTGAAATGAAAGCAAAAAAGAATTGTCTGTGGTGAAACAAAATATCTCTCATTTCATCCTCGAATAAATTCTTTTTTTTTGTTTCCAAGGTAATCTTGTTATATTGCCTTGGCTTTGAACGGTGCATTATTCTTTTGAATCCGGTACCAACGGGTATCATTCCCCCTAAAACAACGTTCTCTTTCAGACCTTTCAACCAATCTATGCGACCCCGGAGAGCGGCTTTTGCTAAAACTCTAGCAGTTTCTTGAAAACTTGCTTCAGATATGAAACTTTGAGTATTCAGAGATGTTTTTGTTATTCCTAGTAATAGAACTCGGTAGCAAATCGGCTCTTCTAAAGCACGCCCAGCTCGTTCGGCTCGCAATAATCCAATTAGTTCACCGGGCAAAAAAACATTAGACATTCCATCTTCTGAAACCAATACTTTTGATGTTATTTGACGCACAATAATTTCTAGATGTCTATTATGGATGTGAACTCCCTGGGATCGATAAACTTTTTGAATTTTATTAACCAAAGAAATACGACTTTGCGCTATAGTTAGCTCAGCACCAATCAAGAATCCCCAAGGAATGCCAAGAATTCTTGTTATATGCCCGTTCCAAGTATCAACTCTCTTTTCTAGGTTCATCGATATTGAATCAATCGAACGAACTTCTAATACCTGTTCTACTTTTGGAAGGCCCTGTGTTATATCACCAGATCGTGCTTTTTCATATATATATGTAACTAATATATCTCCTTCAGAAAGTATTTCTCCATAATGGCCATGAACAGTTGCTCCCGGAGTCGCCAAATAAGGGTTAGCCGATCTTATTCCTACAGAATCCATTTGAACTATTAGAACTTGACCTGATTTTAGGTGTGGTGCATTTTTCGTTTGAACTATACATACATTTTCACAAATAAATTGCCCAAGACTGATTATTGTAAACGGTTTTTCACAATAATTATGATGGAGAAAATGCCAATTCAAATAGAATGGATTTAAAACGGTGTTACTACATAGATCAGGTTTATAAATTCTCTCGTTTTCGTCCATTAAATAATATCTTAATACTTGAAAAGTTTCCTTTAATTTTTCAAGTTGCAAATTTTGATTTATCGAGATCTGATTATGAGTTATTAAACGGTTAAAATAAAAATTTGTAACTTGACAGGCTATTCCTAAAGGACCTAACGAATTATTAATTGGAATTATAGGATCTCTTTGAATTTTATTAATTCCTTCTTTTATCTCATTGTAATATTTTCTCTCATTGAATGATCGTATTTGAAAACAATTAAATGATGACAAAATTATCAAAGAGCGATATTTCTCATTTCTATTCAACACCATACGAATAGTTCCGTGATTTTGGCTAAGTGATTGTTGAATTTTTTCCTTCGAATCAATGGAAAAAAATGGATTGATCTTGATCCAATCCGACTCATTATCCAAGATAAATCCCGAACCGGGCGGATCATTCCTTTTTCTTATATATGAAATATGGGATTTCACTAAGTCAATTCTTAAGAAATATCTAACCAAATGATTTGTACTTACTTCAACAAAAGAAGCATGCGCATTTTCGATAGAAGAAAATTTTTTGTCTTGATCCCAATTTAAGACTAAACAAGTTCGAACTAATTGAATACTTGTCTCAGAAATTCCCCGAATTGATTTTCCATTTCCAGAAAGAATATAATTAATAACTTTAAGTTTCAGATTATCTCTTTCCTCAAACATATCTTGGGGAAAAAGTTTTACTAAATTGATACCATCTCCTATTTCATATAAAATTACGGGTCGAACCAAAACAAAATACTTTTTTTTTGTAATTGTGATCCATTGGACATAGATCCAATTTTTCATTTTTTTTGATTCCTTTGAATTGTTTTTTACCGTTCCTGGTGGTATCAAGATGGCACTGTGTCGGGATATCTTATCCATTTCTCCCGGAAGATAGATATCCCCAGAAAATATTTTTAATTCAATCTTTTTTTTTTTCTTCTCCACTCGGACCAATCCCCTTACTCGACTTCTTATATTTAAAGTGATTGGTGTATTTACTTCAACGATACTATTGTTCCGTACCATTATGGAAGAAGATTCTGGTAAAATATGTACTTCCTCGGGAATAAAAAAAAATCGATCTACTTTGATTTGGTATTTTGGCTTAAATTCTTTAACTCCTCTATATTCAATTAAAAAATCCTCTTTTTTTAAAATGGAATTTATTCCTATAGTCCTATATTTAGTAATTCCTGAGCTCTCTGTTCGGTATTGAGGATCATCCAAATAAGCGAGAATACTATCTCTACGAAAAATACCATTGATTGGTATTTCAATTGAGATACTGGAAGCTAACATTAGTTTTTTGTCTGGTTCTTGAATCGATTGGAATGGAAATGGAATGATGAATCTATTTCTTCGCCTCTTTGCTAAAAAATCCCTAGTATCATGGAAAATAGCAGGGTGTGCAAAATGACAATGATCTATACATACGATTTGATTAAATATTGAATAATCAGAAATCCTTCTTTCTTTTAGATCCGAAGAATTGAAACAAAGTAATTTATGTCTTACTTGATTTTTCCTTACTAAAAGGTTACAACTATCTCCTTCTCTAGTAGAAAGATAATGGATCTTGATTTGATCTTGATCTTTTCGGAGTGAAAAAGAGACTGAATCGGACCTGTATGATCTTCCTGATAATATCCATAAATGACTTGTTTTTGGCAAGATATGTACATTACTATATCTAAATTCTGATGCATGGTACACATCGGTACTCCAATGCATTTCTCCTTCTAAGTTAGAATAGACATTTTTTCGAACCTTTTCTTTTAAATTCAAAGTGTATGTTCCTGCGCGAATCTCGGCAATCACTTGTTCTGATTTTACATATTGATTATTTTGAACTAATAGAAAACTTTTTGGTGGAATAGTCACATTATGTATAATATCACCACTTTCAATAGTTACATACAAATCTATATAACATAGAAAAGCAGGATGCCCGTGACGTGTACGTGTAGGATGAACCAAATCCTCGTTGAATTTTATTTTTCCATTAGAAGGTGCTCGCACATGTTCTGCAGTACCTCCTGTGAATACTCCGCCAGTATGAAAAGTTCTTAATGTTAGTTGAGTGCCCGGTTCTCCTATTGATTGGCCTGCAATAATACCTACAGCTTCTCCTAATTCCACCAAGTGGCCATGAGTAGGACTTTGGCCATAACACAATCGGCAGATCCAAGATGTATTTCTACAGGTAAAGGGGGTTCGGATATATATTGGTTGTGTTTTAAAGGTTTTAAATCGATTGATAAGTCCAATTCCAATATCTTGATTTCTAACGGCAATGCATCGTGAACCTCTGTATATATCGTCTGCTAATACACGACCAATGAATGTTTGGATCAAAATTCTTTCCGGCATCATTCCATTCTGGGTATTCACCGAAATTCCTCGAATGGTACCGCAATCTGTTCGACGTACAACAATGTGTTGAACCACTTCAACAAGTCTACGTGTAAGATATCCAGCATCTGAAGTTCGTACAGCAGTATCTACAACCCCTTTACGGGCTCCGTAGCAAGAAATTATATATTCTGTTAAAGATAGTCCTTCGCGTAAATTGCTTTGAATAGGTAAATCAATCATTTGTCCTTGTGGATCCGACATCAATCCTCTCATACCAACTAATTGGTGTACTTGAGATGCATTTCCTCTAGCTCCCGAAAAAGACATTATATGGACGGGATTAAAGGGGTCAGTCATCCTAAAATTAGGATTCATTTCTTGTCGCAAATATTCACTTGTAGCATACCATATCTCAATGGATTGGCGTAATTTTTCTACTGCATGTACATTCCCATAATGATGATGTTTTTCCAAAATCAAACTTTGTTGTTCAGCATCTTGGACTAGCCATCCTTTAGAAGGTATTGTTAAAAGGTCATCAATTCCTAATGAAATGGATGTAGTCGTAGCTTGGCGGAATCCCAGAGTCTTTACTTGATCCAAGATATGCGATGTATATGCCATTCCGAAGTGATCTATTAATCTGCTAATAAGTCGTTTAATGGCAGTTCCACCTATCACTTTATTGTGAAAGACTAGATTGGCCCGTTCTGCCATAGGTACCTCCATATTTCACTCAGTGGGATTCAGTTCGACAATGGGTTTGAGTCAATGATTGGAAAACTTCCTTTTCTTTATCTTGATTTGTGTAGAAATTGAAAAACTATGTATGATTTTGGTTAAATCGTGAAGACCTGAATTTACACCGATATGATAAATTTGCTTATCTTAGATACCAACCATCTATATGATTAAATATCATATTAATAGGCATGGCAAAAACCTTGGATAGCTTCTTCGATTTCTCGATAAAAAGAAATATGACCAACCGTGGTTCGAATGTATATAGAACGAATTTCTTTTTTTGTACTTCTTACTACTAGATAATGCCCATAAATTTCATGATAGGTACCCAAAGATTCGTAGTGAACTTCGATAGGAACTTCTCTTGACGAAATAATGCGTTGATCTAGTCGCCACCGGAACCACAAAGGACTATCGAAGTTGATTTTTTTCTGTTGATAAGCTCCAATTGCATCATAGGAATTACAAAAAAAAGGTTCTTTTTTTTTCATATACTTATAGTTATTATCTCGAATTCTTTCATTTTTCGAATTTCTGCAATTCCATAGATTATACCTATTTGAATAAATACCTCGACGATTCCCGCTCGTTAATATATAAAGTCCAATAAGCATATCTTGGGTTGGTACGGAAATTGGATCCCCAATAGCCGGAGACAAGAGGTTCGTATGAGAAAACATAAGTAAACGAGCTTCGGCTTGAGCTTCTAAAGATAAAGGCACATGAACAGCCATTTGATCTCCATCAAAGTCTGCATTGAATCCCTTACAAACTAATGGATGCAAACAAATAGCACGTCCTTCTACTAAAATGGGTTGAAATGCCTGTATACCTAATCTATGCAGGGTAGGCGCCCTATTCAGCAATACGGGATGTCCCTGCATAACTTCTTGAAGTATTTCCCATACAATCGGCTCTTTTTCCCGAATTTTACTCTTAGCAATTCCTATGTTCG